AGAATTGGGAATTGGGAAGAATGAAAGAAGAGAAAAAGAAAAGAATGAATATGTGGGTTGAAAAAACTTTTGTCACTTTTCTTTTCGATTTTAAGCGATGGAATCGTCCATTACGATATATAAAAAATAAGAAATTAGAAAATGCTTTACGCAATGAAATGTCACAATTTTTTTTTTTTACATGTACAAATGATGGGAAACAAATAATATCCTTTACATATCCGCCCAGTTTATCGACTTTTTCGGAAATGCTAGAACAAAGAATTTCTTTATACATAATAGAAAAACTATACGACGAAGATCTTTATAATTCTTGGATTTATACTAATGAAAAAAAAAAGTGCAATTTGAACAATGAATTGAAAAGACGAATCCAAATTCTAGAAAAAAATGAGGGATCCTCTAGTCTGGATATGCTTGAAAAAAGAACCATATTATGTGATGATGAAAAAAAAAAAAAATGCTTGCCAAAAGCATATGATCCTTTTTTCAACGGACCATATCGAGGAACGAGAAAAGAATTAGATTCATGCGTAATCATGAATACTTATACAGATACAGAAGATTTAGTAGAATTTTTTTTTCTAAATAAGATTCATGATCTACTTATTAATGATTCCGTAGAACTCCAACGTCAATCATTTTTGAATTCTAAAGAAGAAAAAGGAATTGATTCAGAAAGTCAAGCAAAATATTTGCAATTTGTATTTGATGTAATTACAACACATACAAAAGATCAAAAAACAATGAAAAAAAAATCTATTGGAATTAGAATAGAAGAAGTAAGTAAAAAGGTTTCTCGATGGTCATACAAATTAACCGAGAAATTGGAAGAAGAGGAAGAAGAAAATGGAGAAGAATTGGAGGAAGACGATTATGAGATTCATTCAAGAAGAGCCAAACTTGTGATAATTTATAACGATAATGATCAGAATACCAATTCTATTTCTAGTATTCAGAATACTAGTAACAATGATAAAAACGATGATCCAATGGAAGAGGGAGAGGTGGCTTTGATACGTTACTCACAACAATCGGATTTTCGTCGCAATCTAATCAAAGGATCCATGCGCGCTCAAAGACGTAAAACAGTTATTTGGGACCTCTTTCAAGTAAATGTACATTCCCCACTTTTTTTGGATCGTCTAGACAAAATGTTTTTTTTTTCGTCTTTTTATATCAACGAAATGAAGAATCTAATTTTTAGGAATTGGATGGGCAGAGAACAAGAATCAGAATTAAAAATTTCCTATTTGGAAAATGACAATAAAAAAGAAGAAAAGAAGAAAGAGGAAAAAAGATATAAAAACGAACAGATAGAAATATCAGAAGCTTGGGATGCTTTTATATTTACTCAAGTAATAAGAAGTTTGATGTTAATAACCCAATCTTTTCTTAGAAAATACATTCTATTGCCTTCATTAATAATAGCCAAAAACCTTTTCCGTATGTTATTATTCCAAATTCCCGAGTGGGACGAGGATTTTAAGGAATGGAATAGAGAAATCCATATTAAATGCACCTATAATGGTGTTCAATTATCAGAAACAGAATTTCCCCAAGATTGGTTAATAGATGGTATTCAGATAAAGATTCTATATCCTTTCTGTCTAAAACCTTGGAGAAAATCTAAGGCACAATCTCATCATAGAGATCTAATGAAAAAAAAAGAGAAAAAAACAAATTTTTGTTTTTTAACAGTCTGGGGAATGGAAGCGGAACTTCCCTTTGGTTCTCCCCGAAAACGACCTTTTTTTTTTGAACCTATTTATAAAGAACTCCAAAAAAGAAAAAAAAAGGTGAAAAATAAATTTTCAAAAGTTTTAAAATCTTTAAATAAAATAAATAAAAAAATAAAATCCTTTCTAAAAATTCTAAAAGAAAAAACAAAAGGGGTCGTTCAAATTATCAAACTAATAATGAAAAAACTGGAGAAAGTAAATCCAATTTTATTATTTAAATTAAGGAAAGAAAAAGTATATGAACCAAACGAAAACAAAAAAGATTTCAAAATAAATAATAAGATTCTTCGCGAATCGTCCGTAATAGAAAAAAGAATGAAAGACCTTTCTGATAAGACAATCAAAATAAGGAATCAAATTGAACAAATCGCAAAAGACAAGAAAAAAAAAGAAATAGTTCTAATTTCTGATAATAAAGGATCGGGATCACAGAAACATATTTTGAAAATATTAAAAAGGAAAAATATCCGATTAATGCGTAAATCACACTACTTTATCAAATCATTCATTGAAAAAATATACATAGATATTTTGCTATGTACCATTACCGTTTCTAAGATAAATGCACAACTTTTCTTTGAATCAACAAAAAAGATCTTTACTAAATCCATTTACAACAATGAAACAAATCAAAAACAAGAAGGAATTGATGAAACAAATCAAAATACAATGAATTTTCTTTTGACTATAAAAAAATTCAAATCGTTTTCAAATACTGATAATACTACGAATAGCAATCAAAATTCCAATACTTATTCGAACTTATCTTCCCTGTCCCAAGCATATGTTTTTTACAAAATATCACAAAACCAATTACTTAATAAGCATCAATTGAGACCTGTACTTAAATATCAAGGGAGCTATCCTTTTTTTAAGGATAATTTAAAAGACTATTGTATGATACATGGAATATTTAACTCACATAATAAAATTCATACGTATGTAATGAACGAATGGAAAAATTGGTTAAAAGGTCATTATCAATACGATTTATCTCAAAAAAAAAGGTCTCCATTAGTACCTAAAGAATGGCGAAATAGAATCAATAAACATCGTATGATTCAAAACAAGGAATCAAACCAATTGGATTTATATCAAAAATACCAATTTATTTATTCCATGAAAAAAGATGACTATGCAGCAAATTCATTTATGAGTCAAAAAGACAAATGGAAAAAACATTACAGATATGATCTTTTCTCATATAAATACATAAACCTTCCTAATTTATACATTTCTGGATCAACATTAGAAATAAACGGGGACCAAGAAATTCTATCTCATTTCAATATATCGAAACCTGAATCATTTTATGTATTGGTAAGTATACCTAGTAATAATTATATAGAAAAAGGATATATTATTGATAGGAATACAAATTTGGATAGAAAATATCTTGATTGTAGAATTCTTCATCTTTGTTTTATAAATAATATTGAGATCTGGACCGATGTACATATTGGTATCAAGATTCAGAAAGATACTAAAAATGAAATTAAGAATTTCAAAAAAATGGAAAAAAAAGATCTTTTTTTTCCTACAATTCATCAAGAGATCAAACCATGCAATCAAAAAAGTTTCTTTTTTGATTGCATGGGAATGAATAAAGAAAGGTTCTATGATACCGCATCAAATCATGATACTATATCCAATCTAGAAACTTGGTTCTTCCCAGAATTTGTGCTACTTTTTGATGTATATAAAATTAAACCTTGGATCATCCCAATCAAATCACTCTTTTTTCATTTTTCTATAAATGAAAAAAGTAAAAGAATTAACGTAAATCCAAAGAAATCATCTAATAAAAAAAAAGATCGTGAATTAGGAAATTCCAAGCAGGAAGAGAATGAACAACAGGTCCAAGGAAATCTTGTATGGAATCTACGAAAAATAAAAAAAGAAAATCAAAAAACTGTTGAAGAAGATTACGCAAGATTAGAAATGAAAAAGGTTCTAAAAAAGAAACAATATAAGAGCAAGAATGAAATGGAACTAGATTTCTTTTTGAAAAAATATTTACTTTTTCAACTAAGATGGGCTGATCCCTTGAATAAAGATATAATGAAAAATATCAGGATATATTGTCTCCTACTTAGACTAAGAAATCCAAAGGAAATTGCTATATCTTCGATTCAAAGAGATGAAATAAATATAGATGAAATGCTGATTCAAAAGGACCTAGTTCTTGCAGAATTGATAAGAAAGGGAATATTTATTATTGAACCAATTTGTCTATCTATACAAAGGAAAGGAAAATATATTATATATCAAACTATGGATATTTCATTGGTCGATAAGAAAAAGCATCAAACAAAGAAAAAATACACAAAAAAAAGATATATTGAGAAAGGGGGGTTTGAAAAATCCATTGCACGACACAGCAACATATTTTTGAGTGGAGACAAAAATCATTATGATTTACTTGTTCCTGAAAATATTCTATCTTCCAGACGTCGTAGAGAATTTCGAATTCGAATTTGTTTCAATTCCAGGAATTTTCATGTTGTGGATAGAAATACAAGATTTTGCAATGAAAACAAAATAAGAAACTGTGGACAATTTTTGAATGAGAACAAACATATTAATACAGATAGAAAAGATTTCATGAAATTCAAATTGTTTCTTTGGCCCAATTTTCGATTAGAAGATGTAGCTTGTATGAATCGCTATTGGTTTGATACCAATAACAGCAGTCGTTTCAGTATGTCAAGAATACATATGTATTCACAATTCAGAATGAATTCAATTACAATGAAAAATGAAAAAAATCTATAGTGGATTTCCTACATATCGTGTAACATATTTGGTAGATTCATAGATGAAAGCCGAAACATATACACTGTGTAACATTCTACTACATGATGCTGATTTCATAGTGTAATTTCATAGTGTATCAATTTTCATTAGGAATAACGGAATCCTTTTAAGTAAAATAAAAAGAAATTGTTTTCTTTCGTGAATACATATATGTTTTGTATATTTGGATCAAATATACAAAACATAGAAACATAAACCACATAAAGAAAAAACAAAGTAGTATATGAATGAAATCCAATTTTGATGTATACTAGATGAAAATAACTGACATAAGAAATATTCTTATTTTTCCTGATCCGTAAAATTCACAGAAAAGAAAGATAGAAATCTTAATTTATGGTCAAAAATTCATTCATCTCAGTTATTACACAAGAAGAAAAAGAAGAAAATAGTGGGTCTGTTGAATTTCAAGTATTCCATTTCACCAGTAAGATACGGAGACTTACTTCACATTTAGAATTGCACAAAAGAGATTTTTTATCGCAAAGAGGTCTACGAAGAATTCTGGGAAAACGTCAACGATTATTGACTTATTTGTCAAAGAAAAAGAAAGTGCGTTATAAGAAATTAATGGATCAGTTAGATATTCGGGAACCAAAAACTCGTTAATTAAATTTGAATTTCTTATTATTTTATTCTTATTATCATTATCCTTGTTATTTTTTATTTTTTTCATTCTTTTCTTATTTTATTAGTTTCAGTTATTCTTTTTTTTTTATTTTTTTCATTTTCATAATCTAATGAAATAATGAATTAAGGAAAAAAATATGACTGTACCGGCTACAAGAAAAAATTTCATAATAGTCAATATGGGTCCTCACCACCCATCAATGCATGGTGTTCTTCGGCTGATCGTTACTCTGGATGGTGAAGATGTTATTGACTGTGAACCTATATTGGGCTATTTACACAGAGGGATGGAAAAAAATAGCGGAGAACAAAACAATTATACAATATTTGCCTTATGTAACATGTTGGGATTATTTAGCTACTATGTTCACAGAAGCAATAACAGTAAATGCACCAGAACGATTGGAAAGTGTTCAAGTGCCTAAAAGGGCCAGTTATATTAGAGTTATTATGCTGGAGCTGAGCCATATAGCCTCCCATTTGTTATGGCTTGGCCCTTTTATGGCCAATATTGGTACACAGACTCCCTTTTTCTATATTTTATTTTAAGAGAGAGGGAATGAATATATGATCTATTCGAAGCCGCCACAGGTATGCGGATGATGCATAATTCTTTCCGCATCGGAGGAGTAGCTGCGGATTTACCTTATGGCTGGATAGATAAATGTTTTGATTTCTGTGATTATTTTTTAACAGAAGTTGTTGAGTATCAAAAGCTCATTACGCGAAATCCCATCTTTTTGGAACGAGTTGAAGGAGTGGGCATTATTGGTGGGGAGGAGACAATAAATTGGGGTTTATAAGGACCAATGTTACGAGCTTCTGGAATCCAATGGGATCTTCGTAAAGTTGATCGCTATGAGTGTTACAATAAATTTGATTGGGAAGTCAAATGGCAAAAAGAAGTCGATACATTAGCTCGTTATTTAGTAAGAATCGGTGAAATGCAAGAATCCATAAAAATCATTCAACCGGCTCTAGAAGGAATTCCTGGAGGACCTTATTAAAATTTAGAAAACCGGCGTTTTCATAGGACAAAGGATTCCGAATGGAATAATTTTGAATATAGATTTATTACTAAAAAACTTTCACCCAATTTTGAATTGTTAAAACAAGAACTTTATGTAAGGGTAGAGGCCCCAAAAGGAGAATTAGGAATTTCTTTAATAGGAGATAGTAGTGTTTTCCCCTGGAGATGAAAAATTCGTCCACCCGGTTTCATCAATTTGCAAATTAGTTAAAAGAATGAAATTGGCTGATATAATGACGATACTAGGTAGTATAGATATCATTATGGGAGAAGTTGATCGTTGAAATGATAATTGATACGACAGAAGTACAAACTATGAATTCTTTTTATAGATTAGAATCCTTAAAAGAAGTCTATGAATTCATATGGATTTTTGTCCCCATTTGAATCCTTGTCTTAGGAATCACAATGGGGGTATTAGTCATTGTGTGGTTAGAAAAAAAGATATCTGCAGCAATACAACAACGTATTGGACCTGAATATGCCGGCCCGTTAGGAATTCTTCAAGCTTTAGCGGATGGGACCAAACTACTTTTGAAGGAGGATCTTCTTCCATCTAGAGGTAATATTCGTTTATTTAGGGTCGGACCCTCTATAGGGTTTATATCAATTCTACTAAGTTATTTAGTAATTCCTTTTGGATATCACCTTGTTTTAGCTAATCTCAGTATAGGTGTTTTTTTATGGATTGCCTTTTCAAGTATTGTCCCCATTGGTCTTCTTATGTCAGGATTATGGATCAAATAATAAGTATTCCTTTTCAGGCGGTCTACGAGCTGCAGCTCAATCAATTAGTTATGAAATACCATTAACTCTATGTGTGTTAGCAATATCTCTACGTGTGATTCGGTGGAACATGAACTCTTTTTTATCTATTTCTAGAAAATAGATAAAAAATGAATTGAGATTTCAATACTATAAAATAGAAATCTAATTCATAGAATTCAATATGTAAATATGAATATCAAAGAATAAAAGAAATCTTTTTTTTTCATTAATGACTACTATCCCAGATACGTCATGGTCCGGAATTTTTCGGACTACAAGATCAAATCAGATTATAGAACAGGACTTAATAAGTAACGTTCAACAAATTGGGATTCATTTATCCACATATTTTTATCTCCCTTTTGAACTCATTTCTATAATTCTTTTAGTTTCTTTGATAGGTGCAATTACTATGGCTCGTCAATAATAGAATTCTAATATAATAAGAAATAAGAACTTCCTTTTTTAAAATGAAAGAATGAAAATGGATTTAATCTATTTTGTTTCAATCTACTGTGAATATCTTCTTTTGTTATGTAATTCTTCTAGTCTAGTCAACTGAATCGGTTTCATTTTTGTTCATATTGAAATCAATCGAGATAGATGAGGGATTTATCAATGATGTTAGAGCATGTACTTTTTCTAAGTGTTTATTTATTTTCTATTGGTATCTATGGACTGATCACAAGCCGAAGCATGGTTAGAGCACTTATGTGTCTTGAGCTTATACTGAATTCGGTTAATCTAAATCTTGTCACATTTTCCGATATATTTAATAGTCGGCAATTAAAAGGAGAAATCTTCTAAATCTTTGTTATAGCTATTGGGCTAGCTATTGTTTCGTCGATCCATCGTAACAGAAAATCAACTCGTATCAATCAATCGAATTTGCTGAATAATTAGTTAGAATTCTTCTATTTTCACATAGAAATCAAAACATAAGACTTTTAGATAGAATATTCTAAATAAAATCTAATAGAATTAGAATAATAAGATAATATAATATTAGAATATTTTTATTTTTCTTTCTTCTCTTTTTTCATATAGATTTATGATTTATAGTTACGAACTTATTCTATAACTAACCTAATAACAAACGTATTTATCTGATATTCTGATATATAATATATCAGAATATCCTTAATTTAATTCTATTTCTATATAATAGAAAGATAGGAAAATTCACATGAATTGAATTTGTAAACTCATATTTCATGATTATTGAAATGGAAATCAAAGTATCTTGGCCCTTTCTCATAAACAGATTAGAAAATCTATTGATTCTTCAAATTTTGATAAATCATTGATTCGTCTGGTGTCTACAATAGAAAATCTATGATTTATTTCATTTTCTTATCTTATTTTACCAGATTGAAAATCTTTTGTGTTCAAAACTGGAATTTATAGACCCAATGTCACATTCAGTAAAGATTTATGATACATGTATAGGATGTACCCAATGTGTTCGAGCTTGCCCCACGGATGTATTGGAAATGATACCTTGGGACGGATGTAAAGCTAAGCAAATTGCTTCTGCGCCAAGAACCGAGGATTGTGTAGGTTGTAAAAGATGTGAATCCGCTTGTCCAACGGATTTTTTGAGTGTCCGTGTTTATTTATGGCATGAAACAACTCGCAGCATGGGTCTTTCTTATTGATATGTGACAAAAAACTCCACTTGAATCATTTGATTCCTCTTTACCGACAAAACCTCGTGCTCGGGAGAAGAATAATCTATTTTCTTTTCTCGAGTACGGACTTTTCTGGTCTAATTTTATCTTGTCTTTATCACGAGTTCTTTTCCTTGGTTAACAATACTTCTTGTTTTGCCCATATTCGCGGGTTCTTCAATTGTCTTTTTCCCTCATAAGGGAAATAAAGTGTATAGGTGGTATACTCTATGTATATGTATCCTAGAGCTCCTTCTAATGACCTATGTATTTTGTTATCATTTCCAATTGGACGATCCATTAATACAATTGAAGGAGGATTATAAATGGATCAATCTTTTTGATTTTCACTGGAGACTGGGAACCGATGGACTTTCCATAGGACCCATTTTAATGACAGGATTTATCACTACTTTAGCTACTTTAGCAGCTTGGCCAGTTACTCGAAATCCGCGATTCTTCTATTTCTTGATGTTAGCAATGTATAGTGGCCAAATAGGATCATTTTCTTCTCGAGACCTTTTACTTTTTTTCATCATGTGGGAATTAGAATTAATTCCTGTTTACTTACTTTTATCCATGTGGGGAGGAAAAAAACGCCTGTACTCGGCTACAAAGTTTATTTTGTGCACTGCCGGAGGTTCCATTTTTCTCTTAATAGGAGTTCTAGGTATGGGTTTATATGGTTCCAATGAACCAACATTAGATTTATAAAAATTAGCTAATCAATCGTATCTTGCAGCATTGGAAATAATACTCTATTTTGGTTTTCTTATTGCTTATGCTGTCAAATCGCCGATGATACCCCTACATACATGGTTACCAGATACCCACAGGGAAGCACATTACAGTACATGTATGCTTTTAGCTGGAATATTATTAAAGATGGGAGCATATGGATTGATTCGGATCAATATGGAATTATTAGCTCACGCTCATTCTAGATTATCTCCCTGGTTGGTGATAGTAGAAATAATACAAATCATTTATGCAGCTTCAACTTCTCTCGGTCAACGCAATTAAAAAAAAAACGTATTGCCTATTCTTCCGTATCTCACATGGGTTTCATAATTATAGGAATTGGTTTTTATCCTGATTTCGTTCTCCCGTTATCGGTTTACAAGGTACAAGTTCTATTATCTAATTTATCTAATTATTTTTATAGATACTAATTCTTTTTTTAGATTCAATACTAAATTTCATTAATTGGAAAGAAAGTCTTAGAATTCTTTGACTTTCATATTTTCACGATTCTTCGTTGTACAATGAAAAAAAAAGGGAAGGGTGAATTATAATTGTAATGAGATACATCTAAAGTTTTTGAGAACCTTTTGAATAATTCCTCTATTTAAACGGTTCTCAAAAACTCGCACAAATTTTCATTGCATTGTGTATCAGACGATTTTTTTATGTATTCTTCATGTATTTTCTTTTATTCAATTATATATTCATTGGAATGAACCATAACTATGGAACCCAATTCCTAAAAGATTGATCCCAAAATAGCATATCCAAATTAGGAGAAATCCTATAGAAGCTACAAATGCCGAATTTGTCCCTTGATCTTGCAATTTTGGATTTGTTCTAGTATGTAAATAAATTGCAAATATGGTCCAAGTAATAAATGCCCAAGTTTCCTTAGGATCCCAATTCCAATAAGAACCCCATGCTTCATTAGCCCATACTGCTCCAGAAAGAATGCCTATGGTTAAAAAGGTAAACCCTAAACTAATGACACGATAACTCCAATAATCCAAACGCTGAATTAATTGATATTTGTAAAAATTTTGAAATGAGAAGAAAGAAGTATTTTTTAATACACTTCCTTTTTGGTTCAAATATTCCATATCACCAAAGAAAAACGACTTCCTTAAACTGAAAAAATTCTTGTTTTTCAAAAAAGAATCGATTCTTTTTTGAAATGTAATCACTATAAGAGCAACTGATAATAATGATCCGCATAAAAGAGCTGCATAGCTCAATAGCATCATACTGACATGCATCATTAACCACTGAGATTGTAGAGCAGGTACTAATATTGCGGGTTGATGCATTTCAGTTGAAAGACCTGACGTGGCGAAACCTTGGGTAAAAATGGCACTTGGTGCAGTTATTGCGCTTAAATCATTTTTATGATTCCCAAGATACGGAATCATATGAATAATGGATAAACTCCATGAAAGGAAGATTAATGATTCGTATAAATTACTTAAGGGAAAATGTCCCGAAGAAATCCAACGAATAACTAAAAACCCTGTTATAGAGAAAAAAGTAGCTATCATCCCTTTTTCTGACGAATTATGTAATCCTTCGATTTCGTAGACTAATAAGTTCATCAAATGAATCAGAATCACAATTGAGATGATCGAAAAGGAAATATGAGTTAATATATGTTCTAAGGTTGCAAATATCATAAAGAAGAGTCCCTTTTAAATAATTGAAATCGGGGAGGGGATTAAATAGAATCTAAAAGAGAATATTTAAAATATTCTCTTTTAGATTCTATTAGATCTATTGTGTCTATATTATTAATATGAATAATTCTTTATGCCGCCACTCGGACTCGAACCGAGATGCTCTAGCACTGCTTCCTAAGAGCAGCGTGTCTACCAATTTCACCATGGCGGCTTACCTTAAATAATTTAAATAATAATAATATTTAATATATTATATATAGTAAATTCATGTTGAATTGTTGATATTCAATAGAGTTTAGGAAACAATGAAGAAAGATGCATTTTCATTCATCTGGAAATGTTAAATATAAAGAAAATATCAATAATACTTAATTAGTATCTTCGTAAGTTCAGTTTGAATAATCAACTTTTCCGTACTAGAAACTAGAAACCTAGCTCTTGTTTATCCAGAAGAGTCATAACTCAATAGTTTCGTTCTCAGTCGGGGTATAAAATTCATAATTCTTTTCTAACGATTTTGAGATCCAACACCTTAGTATAAAGTAGAATGAAATATTCAGATTCTTCCTTGTCTATCGTAATTGTGCTTTTCTATTTTGAAAAGCACAATTCATAGGAAAGAAAAAACCATTTCACGAATTCAATATCAATCAATAGAAATTGAAATAAATAGAATAAAATATAACATAAACAATAAAAAGAAGAAAATAACTAAAATAGAATAGAATATAATAGAGATATATAAAGACTATAAAAAATCGAAAAAAAATGCTAAAAAAGAATAAAATACACAATACTGAGTACTTTGAATCAAGTAGACAGAAAGATTCTTATTTTTCATATTACCTAGCTCTAACTAATATGAGAAGTGAAATACAAATATAATTTAGTAAAATTGAATCATTTGTCTTACAACTCAAAAATGGAAATTTGGAAGTTCTTTGAAACATGTCAATTAAGATTTTTCCAAGACTTTTTTTTGTCGCACAAAAAAACTTTTTGACTGTCCGGTGGAAACAGATTTAGCTAAAGAAAAAGCTTTTACTGCCTCTAAAGATCCTTTTTTTTTCCAAAGATTTCTACGAATATGTTTTTTTGACATAGAAGTACGTTTTTTTGGAACTGCCATTCAAAAGGTAGGTTACTCCTTTTTATCGTTGTATGTGAAAGACATATATTGTTCAATAGAAATTACTCTTTATTAGTCATTATCTATACTGAATTCCATTAATTTCAAAAATCCCTCAAGAATATCATAACATACAAATAGAAAAAAATAATAAAAGAAAAGAAAAATATTCTAAAATGATTCTATTTTATATTTTAATAGACAAATAGATTTCTATTTTCTATCTTCATTCTGATATTTACATAATGTAATAATAATATACGTATTTTATATTTCTTGTTTTCTAAAGGAATATAT